ACAAAAATTGAATCGGAAATATCGACAAATTGGCGCGCAGTCCAAAGAAATGAAAAAAAAAAGGGGGGCCCTCCGTTCCAATTTAATCTCTATCTAATTTTCTTATCAGAATAGCGGATCGAGTCCGAATTCAATAGGTCAGGTCTACTTACTTTTCCCCTTTTAGTTGCTGATTTCTAATCTTTCCAACGGATTAGGTTGAAATAATGAAAACAAAAGAGGAATATTTGGTGATTCAATAGACGCCTTCTCTTTTCATTTTAATGAATAAATGTTCCATTTTATAATTACTAGAACATATTCTACTTATATTATACAGTTGTTTCCTTTTTCCTAAAAAAAAAATAGCAAGAAGCAAATCGATTCTATGTTCAAATAGTACGATTCGGGTTTTATGAAAAAAGTAAAAAGCCCCTTATCGGATTTGAACCGATGACTTACGCCTTACCATGGCGTTACTCTACCACTGAGTTAAAGGGGCCCTTTAATGGAATTCCTGAATTGAGTCACTTTGTGGATAAGATATCTCTCTCCCACTATAATTACATAACATATATATATATTCTAGACTATCAAAATAGACTATACTATATAATAAAGTAAATTCATAGTGGCTAGTGGCTCTTTCCAGAAAAACAAAGTTGATTTACTAGAACGATTTTTTGAGCTTTTTAACCTAGTACTTCAAAGCCGGCCCTCTTTTTTTCTTGGCTTACCCATCAGAACAAAAATCACTTGATACATGTACCTACCAATTTGACATAGATCCAAGATTTTTCATTCAATCATATGATTAAATCATATGCTGGAGAAGGTCGATTTGTCCCCTTAATCAATAAAAAAAATTCCTCCATTTTCGGGATTTATCCTTTCTTAATTTTCTGGTTTACTAGGAAGGCACATTTCGTCTTAAAAGCAAGATGAATGAATCAATAAAGTGGAAGAAATGGAATTGAAAGTTGTATTTTGATTTTTGGGGGTGTATAAACCATTCCAAAAAGGAACCCTTTCCCTCGTATTTAGTTCTATTTTTTTTTTTTAAGAAAAGGGTTCCATATATTTAATCGAAACTCTTTTTTTTTTTTTCATGCGGTTAGAATTAAGGATTCATAAATAGGAATGACGAATCAAAAAACTCTACAGAATCGTGAACGTGAGGCGTGGAAGGATCTCTTGGGTCGAATCATATTCTTCCATTTTATTAATTCTATTGACAATTTCGAAAAACTGTTAATACTATGAGCATAGTATGATGGCGGTCGGACACGTATGCCCCCATCGTCTAGTGGTTCAGGACATCTCTCTTTCAAGGAGGCAGCGGGGATTCGACTTCCCCTGGGGGTAGGGTACTACAAAAGGAAGTTGATCGTGCATTATCAATGAGCCTAAAATGGAAAATGGAATTTATTTTTCCTGGGTCGATGCCCGAGCGGTTAATGGGGACGGACTGTAAATTCGTTGGCAATATGTCTACGCTGGTTCAAATCCAGCTCGGCCCAAGAATTCGCTCATAGATCCTGAGATGTAAATTTTTGTCTTCCCGAACGCACGATACGTTGGAATAAAAGAATTCCATTTTTCTAAAAAAAGGATCTAGATTCATATCAGTATCTGTAAGTATAAAGAAAGTCTAAGGAAACGAAAATTTTTATTTAAAAATAAGGTTAAAAATAAGGAAAGGATCAGTAGTAATGTAATTTGTGTCGCTCTCACCAAAAATTTTTAATTCAACCCGAAAAATATTGATGCGGTATACCTTACTTATTTCCCTGGGATTGTAGTTCAATTGGTCAGAGCACCGCCCTGTCAAGGCGGAAGCTGCGGGTTCGAGCCCCGTCAGTCCCGACGGATCAAATAAACACATAAACTCATCTCTCCATTTTTCTTTTCTGACAAAAAGAGGCACTAGGAATTTTTTTTCGTTTTTCGTTATTCTCACCAAACACAACCAAATATATAAATTTTCATTACTTCAACTAGTACCGATTGGTGGGAGAGAGGTAGAATTGGATTAGTCAAATTATTGGAAACCTCATATTCAGGGTTCAAAGGGATAGCGTACTGCGTCTGGTTTTTTAATTTATTGCCTCTATCTAATGGGATAGAGTATCCTATGTTTCTCGGGAGCACATACACAACTAGAATTAATTTCTTGTACACTACAAAATAGAATTTGAGTTACCCCGAAAAAGAGTTTTCAGATTCAAACTCTCTCCCTTTCTATCTATGCAGTCTCAATGCCCCAAACCAACTCCTTTTTTAAAATATCTATCTAATTAAAGTTTTACACCGAACTTTTAATGTATGCTATTACTAATGTAAGAAAAGATGTAAGAAAAGAGAATATTAATAAAAGAAAGAATGTTATTGAAGATTAGATCTTTTATACCGGAATTTCGCTTTTTCACACTTTTCTTTTTCTTGTGAAAATTATATCATAATAAAAAACAGGAGTTTCGAGTTTAACTCCTTCCCCCCTTTCATTTTACTTCTATTGTTGTTATTTTTTATGGGGTCAATGCAATGTAAGTGGAAAACGGTCAGAGGCTACTTCATCCGATGATTGTCCAAGTAAGACGGTAGGTTATGAATGGAAAAGAAAAAGAGTTCTTGATTCGATTACGAATTCAATTACGAATTCAATTTTCTATTGAGTATGGATAAAGGATCTTCCTATGTTATACTATTACTATTTAATTCGCGACGACGAGGTGATTTGATAGCCCAGATATTGTTATTCATAAGATTGATACGATTGAATATCATCGAGATGTAATTCATCCCGTTGAATTTCCAGGTGAATTTTTTTTTATCTCTATGGGATTAAATCCCGAGTTATTGCGAAGTAAAAACCAATGGGATTATGGAAGTAAATATTCTCGCATTTATTGCTACTGCACTCTTCATTCTAGTTCCTACTGCTTTTTTACTTATCATATATGTAAAAACAGTCAGCCAAAACGATTAATCTGAATGAAACTTGACTTCTTAGGGCTTTATCAATGAGAATGATTTAAGAAAGAAACAAAGGATTCCAATTTCGTTTCTTAAATCTTCAATTAAATACACAGGCTAGAATCACCAATATTCTATGAGATTTTATAATATGGTAGAAAGATTGATATCTTTCTTTCTACCATACTATCTATTAGATTAGCGGTTTTGTAGTGTATAAAGTTGTACTGTCTAAAGAGCCAGGCTTAATGTAGATCAATCTACAATATCTATCTTCATAATATATATATATCGATCGAATTCTATCTATAGAATATACCATAGAGCCCTAGTGCGATTGCTTTGCTACATTTATTTTTTATTTGTATTGATTCCGATTAATTATTAATCCGAAATAATAAAAAAGTAACTCTGACGTTTACGGCGTTAATTCCGAGATTTCGGATTATTTTAAACCGAAATCCCAGTATCCATCGAAAAAAGAAAATAAAAGAAGTAAAAAGTCTATGGGCAAGGACGCCCATTACTTTAAGAAAATAAAAGCCAGTAATATGTTTTCTTTAATTTAAAGAGGCAAACAAAGAAAATTAAAATACAAATAAATAATAAGAAGTGGTCTGTTATTACTCATTCTCCCTATATAAGTTTACGAAGATCCCTGCGGCGAAATAGAGAATTTAGGAAAATTAAAATTTCTTACCACCCTCGCGTGTATCCCCTTCCGAAATACAAACATGGGAATCCTTGAAATATATATATGTTTGATTGGCATTATTCTAATTCTATTTAGGTATAGTTAAAACAAAACGCTTTGTATAATAATCTATAAAACAATCGATAAAGTTTGATTCCTTACCGCAATTAGATTAATAGTATTTCTAGAGTCCACTTCTTCCCCATACTACGAGTGAAAGGGAAAATGTAAAGACTACCATTAAAGCAGCCCAAGCGAGACTTACTATATCCATGTGAATTATGTCCCCTATCTTTAGGAATATGAAGGAATTATTCCATTCTTGTTCACTAATAATAGTGAAATCCAGGGTGCATAGTCAAAAGGGGATTCTTACCCCAAACTCTTTATTTAATGAACCAACCCAATAAATGCACTTATAAGAAATTTTTTCAAAAGTTTCTGATCATTATGATTTCTAGTCGAATTGGGAAAGATGAAGCACAAGCAAAATATGCAACGATCCCTGTGGCTAAGGGGGTATTACTAAATATAGCAGGTAGGAATAAAAACTATATTAATATAACCAAAGTAGATCATTATCTATCACACACATACCTCTATTTTCTTTTCCATTTGGTCTATTTCGTCTCTGTGAAAAAAGGGAGAGACAGTCGATACAGAAGTTTTTTGCCGCTTTTTTATTTTTTTATATAAAATATAAAAACTGAATTATCCAATCAAATATTGATCGAATATCTGAGTACTCAAAGACATTCGTGACTTTGTAGACCACAGTAGTTTCTCCACAATTACTAATTGTTAGACTCCCCTTTGGTTATCCAATCTAATTAAAGTTAAAGGCCCAGTCAATAAAAATTCCATTACATTAATCGTGTAGTGTAAGGGCTCTCAAGACTTATCGATTCCCTTCCTAGTACGAAAATCTTTTTTTGAATCCTAGACACAAAAAGTTACAGATCTTTTGAGAAACCTCTATATGTTTCGAATCAAGTGCGTACCGGCAGCTCCCTCTTTCCCCTCTACTGGGGAATATTTCGGTGAGTTATATAAAAAAAAAATAAGGGATTTTCGGTCTTTTGTTGATCAGGCGACACCCAGATTTGAACCGGGGAAAAAAGGATTTGCAGTCCTCCGCCTTACCGCTCGGCCATGTCGCCAAAAAAGAGATGACAATATTACCCCCTTTTTGCTTGCGGGGTGGATTACTGAACTTCGTTTTTTTGTACTTGCATCTTGAATCTCGTTTGCCTTAAACAAAAGAAAGCATTCCCTTTTTTATAAAATCCACCCCTTCGATTGATTGTATAGTCTTGCCAAATACGCAATACCTAAAAACTTCCCCTATCCT